CTGGGAACGAAAGAAGTCACAATTTGCATCTCCCGCCGGGCGTGTGTGCCTACCAACTCAACAAGTTGTTTTAGTTGTTGAAAGGATTCCGGTGAAAAATGAAGAAGGACAAACAAGCAATAAAAAATTCGAGGCAAAACTGCTGGTGGGTAATCTAAACAAGTGATGAGGGATTCTTCGAGAAGTTAACAATTAGTCCTCATATTGAATGATTATGAATTATTCAAGGAATAATGGGTTTGAAACATACGCGAGGAAGGTTCTGGGAGCAATATCAGGCGTGAATCTCTTATGAACCAAGAGCCGTGTGAAGTAAGAATTTCATGCACGGTTCTGAATGAGCGGAAAGATCGGAAATCTTCTTTTCGACTCTGACTCTCCTACACCAGTCGTTGCTTTTTTCTCTGTTACCTCTAAAGTAGCAGCTCCAGCTTTATTTACACGACTCTTCGGTCTAATTTTTCCATATCTATCTAATGAGTGGCATATCGTGGTAGGATTATTGGCCACTTCTAGCATGATATTGGGAAATATAATTGCCGTTACTCAAATAAGCATGAAACGTATGCTAGCTTATCCCTCTATAAGCCAAATTGGATATATTATGATTGGAGTACTTGCCGCAGACCCGGAGAACGGTTACGCGAGTATGATAACTTATACGTTTATTTATATCCTCATGAATCTGGGAACTTTTGCTCGTATCACCTCATTTGGTTTACGAACCGGAACTGATAATATTAGGGATTACGCGGGATTATACATGAAGGATCCTGTTCTAACATTCTCTCCGGTTTTACGTTCACCATCCCTAGGGGGTATCCCTCCACCATCCGGTTTTTTCGGTAAACTCCATCTCTTTCGGCATGGATGGAAAGCTGGTTCGTACCCATCAGTTCTGGTAGCGCTCGTCACAAGTGTCATCTCTATCTACTATTATCTCAAAATAATTAAATTAATGTTCACTGGGAAGAATGGAAGGAGCGATGCATCCACAACTTATATACAAAATTCAGTAGTTTCTCCATCAATTTCAATTTCAAAAAGTTCTATTGAAATAGCTATGATCATTCGTGCACTAGCATCAATTCTATCGGGTATATTAATAGATCCCATTATCGGGATCACACGGAATACTTTATTCTAGACTCACTTCAAATTGTGACGCGAACTTTTTTTCTTCCGAACGATTTTTATTAAAAGCCGGTTCTGCTTCT